ACTAAAAAAATAATAACTAATAACGAGTTAAAATAAAAGTCAAAGGGTGTTATGTTATAAGGCTCTTGTTCCAAACAAAATATCAAAAAAATGGAATAAATACAATTGAAAAAGAAAAGATCCAAATTACTAATATATATTAGTAATTTTAGTAATGACCCTATTTATATTATAATATTTTTATTGAAAATATAAATGATTGAAAATAGGATTTCATTTAATTTAAAGAGAGTTTCATTTTTAATTTAGAAATGAAGTTCCATGTTATTTTGACATTCCTTTATTCAAGATACTTTATTCAAGAGTTGCTCGAAAAATCGGTTGAGTCAGAATCGTAGGATGAATAGATGTCAAAGAGGATAAATTTTTTTTTATTTCTGTCACTATTGTTTGTGCTGTCTATAATGAAATGAATAATGAATGATAAATGAAATCAAAAGCTTTCAATTCAATTGGGACTCATTTTGTCAATTGGTCTTTTTATTATCTTATATTTTTCAAGATAAGAAACTTAGGTAAGTGTTTCATAAATAAACATATGTATAAATAGAACGTATCCCATTTAGTTCCTTCATGCCTACTATAACTAGTTATTTCGGTTTTCTACTGGCGGCTTTAACTATAACCTCAGCTCTATTTATTGGTCTGAGCAAGATACGTCTTATTTGAAATTGATTGAATGAACAATTCAATTCATAAAAATGTTTTTGTGAGATATCCAGGTAGTCCATAGTTCCTTCCCATGTAAATTGTAATTCTTGATTATTGAGATTCGTGGGCGATTTGGATTACTATTTAGAGATAGATATTACCCCCCCTTTTTTTTTACCTACCTTTTCAAAAAAAAAATTAAAAAATGATTGAAGTTTTACTATTTGGAATCGTGTTAGGCCTAATTCCTATTACTTTGGCTGGATTATTCGTAACTGCGTATTTGCAATACAGACGCGGCGATCAGTTGGACCTTTGATTAAGTAAGAGCTCATCTCTTTTTAAATAACATCTCTTTTTTTTATTGACCTCCTGCGGATTAAAGAAAGGAGGAGGTCAAATTAGGGTTGCTGCTCTAGTTAGTAAAGTTATTTACTTGTAATTCGACCCAAGAAGAACAGAAGCACGCTCTGTAGGATTTGAACCTACGACATCGGGTTTTGGAGACCCGCGTTCTACCGAACTGAACTAAGAGCGCTTTCTTTCTTATCCCAATATAAAGGGCTGTATGTAAATAAAAGAATTTGATTTGTAACCCCCACTTTGGATACATATAGTATCATAAAGCATTATGTTATGTATGTCTAATTTTTATTGATCTCAATGGATCCTTCATTACTGCACATGGGAGAAGTAATAGATAGGGATGACAGGATTTGAACCCGTGACATTTTGTACCCAAAACAAACGCGCTACCAAGCTGCGCTACATCCCTTTCAATTGGCCTATAGTGTCATTGTAGAGAATCCCCATCTTGTTTTCCACATCGTGATTTCTCCCATTGATATACAATTGCTCTTGTCATTTCTTTTTCGTCTTATATAACAATATAACATATAATAAAAGAAAAAAGAATCAAATCGATCAAATAGATATAATATAATTAACAATATAATAAAAAATATAAATATAAAAATCGGTAATGTTCAGAAAATAAAGTGAGTGGACACTTTTTTCTGTTGTAAAGAAAGTCAAATATCATCAACAACGACATGTGTATCTGATCATATATGTATTACAATAAAAAAGGAGGATTTTCAATGCGAGATTTTAAAACATATCTCTCCGTGGCACCTGTGTTAAGCACTCTATGGTTCGGGTCTTTAGCAGGCCTATTGATAGAGATTAATCGTTTATTCCCAGATGCGTTAACATTCCCCTTTTTTTCATTCTAGTTGGGGATGAAGAAGATTATAGATAGAATAAATTATCTGTGACTAACCCTTTTTGTTTTGTTCTTTCTTTCAGTTTTTTAGGATAAATAAAGAAGGAAAGAGAAAGAATCAAAAAAGATTCATCCGCAACGAAACTCAGGTTCACGCTGAATTAATAGAGGGAGAACAAAAATGTAAAGTAAATAATAAAGGTCGCGGACAACAAACGCATACAGGATACTTAAATGAAATACTATAACTAAAACTAATGGATAGTTAGAAATCATCGTATTACTTATATTCTCTATTGATTTGATTGCAATGAAATATTTAATAATTGGGTTTCGAGTCAGCAACTTCTTTTTTTATTCTTCGTTTCGAAAATAGAAGAGTTGGGTGAATAAAAAAAAAAGGGGGGTTTATGGCCAAGGGTAAAAATGTCAGAGTAAAGGTTATTTTGGAATGTAACAGTTGTGTCCGAAACGATATTAATAAGGAATCGCGGGGCATTTCCAGATATATTACTCAAAAGAATCGACACAATACGCCTAGTCGATTGGAATTGAGAAAATTTTGTCCCTATTGTTACAAGCATACGATTCATGGGGAGATAAAGAAATAGAGAAAATGTAACGCGTTTGTAACCCCTCCAAGGAACAGCAATAAATTACATAATATTCAAATATTAATATCAAAATTTAATAATAAATTATAAAAATAAAACAACCCAATCCTATTTCATCCTATTTTGGTAGGATCGCAAATGAAATTCGAATTAAGAAATACGATTTAAAAGATAAGGAATAAACCATGGATAAATCCAAGCGACTTTTTCTTAAATCCAAGCGATCTTTTCGTAGGCGTTTGCCCCCAATTGGATCGGGGGATCGAATTGATTATAGAAACATGAGTTTAATTAGTCGATTTATTAGTGAACAAGGAAAAATATTATCTAGACGAGTGAATAGATTGACTTTGAAACAACAACGATTAATTACTATTGCTATAAAGCAAGCTCGTATTTTATCTTTGTTACCCTTTCTTAATAACGAGAAACAATTTGAGAGAACTGAATCGACTCCTAGAACCACGGGTCCTCGAATTAGAAATAAATAGATAGGCTATTCCTCAATTGCAATTGAATCAAAATTTCAATATGAACCCCAACTCAGATTTATATTTTGTTCGAAAAATTGGAGAACCCCGATTGGATTGTCACATCATAAGAAAAAATTGCTTCTTTTTTTAATGTGTTGATTCATTTTTACTTTACTATATTTCTCTTATTTATATTAATTTCTACTCTACCTTCCCGGAGCTCATTCTCCGGGGCCCCACTTAAATCATTAAGGTGGATTCCTTCTAATCTTCTTATTTAAGGATCTGATTGGAAATCATGTAAAGACAATTTGTATTTGATATGGCTATTTGTGCAAGTATTTTACGATTAAGAAGCAACTGTCTCTTATACAGATCATGTATGGATCTGCTATAACTATAGGATACCCCAATCTCACGAATTGCTGCATTTATCCGAGTAATCCACAAACGACGAAAATTTCTCTTTTGCCTGCCCCTATCCCGATGAGCAGAACTCAAGGCTCTCATTTTCTGTTGAATAGTATTTCGAGTAAGTCGTGAATGAGTCCCTCGAAAGGTTGATGCAAATAAACGAATTTTTATTCTACGTCTCCGAGCTATATACCCTCGTCTAATTCTGGTCATTGAATCAAATTAAACTTTGATGAATAACTAATTGATTTATTTTCTTTCAGTTATTCTTTTTCCCTTTCCTGGTCTATTAATAACAAAACGGATTCTTCCAATGTATAAAAAAAAATTCCAATGGCTTTTGCTACTATGACCTTCCCAACCACCATTTTTCCAGGCATTTAACCTCGAAATAAGAAATTGTATTGATACTAGGTATCAACAAAAAAAATACTAAATTGTAACTCAAGTTGAGTATAGTATAAAGTATCAATAAATAGTAAAGGTAAATGGATAAATAAATAGTGGGTTCCATCGTTTCTATGGCTACTTCTTAAACGGTGAGGTCCTCTCTATACACCGGAGCCCCTTCCACCATTAATCAATGTTATTAGTAACTTGTACAGTTCACATTCTTTGACTCTACCCATGAATTGTACAGTAATAAGTCTTTTCACAATGAGATCTACCCATACAGTAACGGTATTTAATTACAAAGGTTGGCTAGGTAGCTGACCCTGTATAGTCCGTTCTTGCAAGAGTAGGAGCCTAATTCTTTTGCTTCTTAAATATGATTTCCCCCGCTTAATGGATAACCATTTGCTACCACTGGGGAATTGCTTTTCATCTCCAATTGAGGTGATTGGATTTGCACCAATAGAAACCATAAATTTGATACGCAATGGAGGTTTTTTTCTATATTGATTGGAATTCTTCTATCCTATTCATTGGTACTGGTCATTGATACTGGAAAAAATTGTACTTTATTTTGTTCCGGCTCATGATCTGAACGGGTCGCACATACACCCGAGTACATGTTCCTCGACGCTGAGGACATCCCCGAAGAGCGGGGGATTTTGTTACATTTTTTATTGGCTGTCTTGTGTTTCTAATAAGTTGTTTAATAGTTGGCATACTTAATGGTATAGAAAATGGGCTGGTTTAGATCAATCCTAACCAGATGATTATGAATTTTTTCTATTTTCTTTTTTTTTTTTTTACTTTACGCAGATAAAATATTCAATTTAGATTCATCCAAATTATGGTTCGAAATGGATGGAATCGCAGATTTACGTGAAATCCCCGGCATTTTCGATCGCTACCAGATCAACAATTCCATGAGCTTGGGCTTCTGTTGCTGACATAAAAACGTCCCTTTCCATGTCTTCGGATACAACCCATAAGGGGTTACCCGTTCTTTGTACATAAACCCTTGTGAGGGTTTCGCGTAGTTTCAAAAGTTCTTCCGCTTCTAGGACAAATTCTCCTGTTTGTGCCTCATAAAAAGAACTCGCAGGTTGATGGATCATTACCCTGATGATATAACATAATGAATGTTTCCGCGATCTCGTACGATTGATTGGACTAGGCAAAAAGATTAAAGAATAACAAGAAAAAATAAGTATATATATATAATTGAACAACCGTACAGGCATTTTTTGTGCATTGCATACGGCTCCACAATGGACTTTTTACGTTCGTTGAGCAAAAAACGAAATAGGATCCATCAGACCCAAATCGTTAAGTGATCCATTTACCACCCTTCTTTTCGTGGGAGTTCAAAAATACTATGATGGTTCCGTTGCTTTCTATATTTATGATTTATCTCATATGTGATTCAGCAATCCCAAAGTTTCTTTTTGATCCGATCAACTAAAAATAAAAAAAGTAAAAAAAAAATGATCTTGTGTTTTTTTTTTTCATTTGAGTATTCTTTCATATTTCATAACATAAATATTGGAAAGAGGCTTCTGGCGTGAAAAATAAAAGTTTGTGACGCTGAAATGAAGCCCGGATAGATAAGATCAAATCATAAATACCCTTTGTCTCATATTACTCGCCCGATATATAATCCCATGTTCTGAAAAAACAATAATGGTTTGTTCATATCGAACTCGAAGTGCCATGCTATTATTACTTAAATATTATCTTACAAATTCTTATTTATATTAAAATATTAAATATGGCGAAGGCATAGTTTTCTTTTTTCTTTCAAACAAAAAACTCATTGGCGCCAAGCGTGAGGGAATGCTATACGTTTCGTAATTTCTCCTCCGACCAGGATGAAAGATCCCATTGAAGCGGCTAATCCCATGCATATTGTATGCACATCTGGTGGCACAAATTGCATAGTATCATAAATTGCGACTCCGGGTATTACCCACCCGCCGGGGGAGTTTATAAACAAATAAAGATCTCTGGTCTCATCCTCTATACTGAGATATACCATCAGGCCAATAAGTTGGTTTGAGATCTCGCTATCAACTTCTTGACCTAAAAAAAGTAATCTTTCTCGATGAAGTCGGTTGATTAGGACAAAATTTTATCCCTTAGGAACCGTACACGCGCCTTTGGATGCATACGGTTCAAAAAAAAAAGAATCAATGTATTGTATTGATTCTACCCTCCTTTACTTTTTTTATAGTAGGACTTTTCTACTTCCTAATGAAGGGGCTTTTTCTTCGATTTTTTTTTAAGAAAGATTTTTTTTGCTCGAATCTCTGTAAAAAATAAAAGAATCCACTAAACTTATCGAATTAACCTCTCATTGATGTATTGTTTCATCGAAATCGAATCCAAATTACGATGTAATTTTCTTGTTCCTGAATGGGCCTCCTCAATTATTTTAGGTTTATGTTCTACTCCGGGTAAATATCTGCCCGATTTCAATTTGCACATATAGGACAAATGCTCCCAATACCACTTTTACTTTTTTCAATTCATTTCGTGCCTTTCTTACAACAAATACGCGATGTAGTCATAATATTATTTCATTGATTGGCAGTTTGAGATCGCCCATATGCTATCAAGTAATCACTTATGATACAAGTGGTAATCATACATATATTACCAATTGGGTATTTTCTGAACGGAGCCTGGATACTTCATTTTATTGGATTGGTCCAACCAAGCCAACCATAAATTTGGCTAATTGATAATATTAATATTGATTTCGACCCCCTCAAAAATGGATCTAATTGCATTTCACGCTCCAAATTATTGATGGTTCAAACAATCTTTTTTGGGCGAAACAGAGGGTATCTCGATCGGGGGAGAGAACGGGGAAATCCCATATGACCCAATATGTCTGACAAGTCGCACTATACGTCAACCCAAATTGCATCTTCCTCTCCAGGACTCCGAAAAGGTACTTTTGGAACACCAATAGGCATCAACTGAAAGAAAGGGGGTTAAGTACTATATTTTACTTTGATGTGGAAACGTAATATTTTTATCCCTGGATATTACCAAATAGTAAGACGAAATTAATAAGGGAAAATTATTACAAATGGGTCGGGCTCTTCGAATGATGAACAAGTATCTACGCATTCGCTCATAGAAAATGGGACCAATCCCCCATTGCGTATTGGTACTTATCGGGTATAGAATAGATCTGCTTATCTTTGTTCCTATGAAAAGAATTGTTCCATTATTCCCAACGAAAGAAATGGAATTCAATATTCAATAATATGAACCCTTGTTCCAAAATAATCCACTGAAAGGGAGAGGTCCATAGCATAGTCTTTTCCAATGCGATAAAGTTACATAGTGTCTATTTTTCTTTGATAAAGGGGTATTTCCATGGGTTTGCCTTGGTATCGTGTTCATACCGTCGTATTGAATGATCCCGGTCGGTTGATTTCTGTACATATAATGCATACAGCTCTCGTTGCTGGTTGGGCCGGTTCAATGGCTCTATACGAATTAGCCGTTTTTGATCCCTCTGACCCCGTTCTTGATCCAATGTGGAGACAGGGTATGTTCGTTATACCCTTCATGACTCGTTTAGGAATAACCAATTCGTGGGGCGGCTGGAGTATCACAGGAGGGACTATAACGAATCCGGGTATTTGGAGTTACGAGGGTGTGGCTGGGGCACATATTGTGTTTTCTGGTTTGTGCTTCTTGGCGGCTATCTGGCATTGGGTATATTGGGATCTAGAAATATTCTGTGATGAACGTACAGGAAAACCTTCTTTGGATTTGCCCAAGATCTTTGGAATTCATTTATTTCTTTCAGGATTAGCTTGCTTTGGGTTTGGTGCATTTCATGTAACAGGCTTGTATGGTCCTGGAATATGGGTATCTGATCCTTATGGACTAACCGGAAAAGTCCAATCTGTAAATCCTGCGTGGGGGGTAGAGGGTTTTGATCCTTTTGTTCCGGGAGGAATAGCCTCTCATCATATTGCAGCAGGTACATTGGGCATATTAGCGGGCCTATTCCATCTTAGTGTCCGCCCCCCCCAACGCCTATACAAAGGATTACGTATGGGTAATATTGAAACTGTCCTTTCCAGTAGTATCGCTGCTGTCTTTTTTGCAGCTTTTGTTGTTGCTGGAACGATGTGGTATGGCTCCGCAACTACCCCAATCGAATTATTTGGTCCCACTCGTTATCAATGGGATCAAGGATACTTCCAGCAAGAAATATATCGAAGGGTTGGTGCCGGACTAGATGAAAATCAGAGTTTATCAGAAGCTTGGTCTAAAATTCCAGAAAAATTAGCTTTTTATGATTACATTGGCAATAATCCAGCAAAAGGAGGTTTATTTAGAGCGGGCTCGATGGACAATGGGGATGGAATAGCGGTTGGATGGTTAGGACATCCTATCTTTAGAGATAAAGAAGGGCGTGAGCTTTTTGTACGCCGTATGCCTACTTTTTTTGAAACATTTCCAGTAGTTTTGGTAGACGGAGACGGAATTGTAAGAGCCGATGTTCCCTTTAGAAGGGCGGAATCTAAGTATAGTGTCGAACAAGTAGGAGTAACTGTTGAGTTCTATGGCGGCGAACTCGATGGAGTCAGTTATAGTGATCCTGCTACTGTGAAAAAATATGCTAGACGTGCTCAATTGGGTGAAATTTTTGAATTAGATCGTGCTACTTTGAAATCGGATGGTGTTTTTCGTAGCAGCCCAAGGGGTTGGTTCACTTTTGGACATGCTTCGTTTGCTTTGCTCTTCTTTTTCGGACACATTTGGCATGGTGCTAGAACCTTGTTCAGAGATGTTTTTGCTGGTATTGACCCAGATTTGGATGCTCAAGTGGAATTTGGAGCATTCCAAAAACTTGGAGATCCAACTACAAGGAGACAAGTCGTCTGATACAATACTGCTCTTGTATCTTTTGCCTCTATTATATTTTTATTATTTAACTTTGACATAGAGTACCAGAGAAATGTTGATTTGAATCACCGCCCTTTCTTTGACTTTTGACTCTTGTCCTTTCTTAATCTGGGAGATGATCCCAAATGAACAGGTGTGGAAGCTATAATTGTAAACCACGATCAATTTATGGAAGCATTGGTTTATACATTCCTCTTAGTCTCGACTCTAGGAATAATTTTTTTCGCTATATTTTTTCGAGAGCCGCCTAAGGTTCCGACTAAAAAGGCGAAATGATTTTTCATTATCTTACATTATCTTTATCTAAATGGAAGTAAAGTAATGAGCCTCCCATATTGGGAGGCTCATTACTTTACTTCCATTTAGTCCCCATGTTCCTCGAATGGATCTCGTAGTTGTTGAGAGGGTTGCCCAAAAGCGGTATATAAGGCGTACCCGGTAAAACTTACAAGTAAACCAGATATAAAGATGGCAACTAAGGTTGCTGTTTCCATTATTATCAAATTTCAAAACTATAACGGATCTATGATAAGATCCTTTATTTACAACGGAATAGTATACAAAGTCAACCGATCTCAACCAATGCAATAGGATTTATGGCTACACAAACCGTTGAGGATAGTTCTAGATCTGGTCCAAGACGAACTAATGCAGGGAGTTTATTGAAACCATTGAATTCAGAATACGGGAAAGTGGCTCCTGGGTGGGGAACTACCCCTTTGATGGGGGTCGCAATGGCTCTATTTGCGGTATTCCTATCTATTATTTTGGAGATTTATAATTCTTCCGTTTTACTAGATGGAATTTCAATGAATTAGGTCCATAAAAATAATGAAGTCCTGGCTTTTCAATCCAAAATGAATTACTTAGGACTCTCATTTCTAGTCTATTCTGGCAGTTCGACCGTGAAATTCTTTTGTTTCTGTATTTCCGGAATATGAGTGTGTGACTTGTTATAATTGATCCTATTGATAGTACAGAGAATGGGTCTGTCATCTTGAGAGAGATGAGTTCTGCTTCGTCGGATATTCATTTTTTTATCTGGAGCACGGAATATATGGAATAGATCGAGAAATATTTGAACTATGATTCATACCTACTATTTATACCTCGCGACTGGATTCAAAAAAATTTAAAAGATTGATTTTATCATTATAAATCGAAAGGGTTTTCTTCCTTAAAAATTGGGTTTCTGTTTATTTGTTTATTTTGACCAATGGACAAATAAAATTCCGAATTTTTAGTCATTAAATCTATTAATTGAATACGTGGTGATGATCAAACGGTTCTTACTC